TTTCATTTTTATTTCTATACACGTCTTTTCTTAGGGGGCCTACATCCATTATGGGGCATAGGGGTTACATCACGTACGAAACTTAATGGTATACCACTTCTTCGAATAGCTCGTAATGCTGCATCCCTACCGAGACCGGGACCTTTGATCATCACTTCTGCTCGTTGCATACCTTGATCTATGACTGTACGAATAGCCTTTCCTGCTGCGGTTTGAGCAGCAAATGGAGTCCCTCTTCTTGTACCTTTGAATCCACAAGTACCGGCGGAGGCCCAAGAGATTACCCGACCTCGGACATCTGTAATAGTCACAATGGTATTGTTGAAACTTGCTTGAACATGAATAACGCCCTTTGGTATTCGGCGTATATTCTTACGTGACCCAATCCGGGCATTTCTCCGTGAACCAGTTCTTGGTATAGATTTTGCCATACTTTACTTTATCATCTTATAACGAGAAATTCGAGGTATATGGATATATCCATTTCATGTCAAAACAGATCCTATTTTTGTATTGGTTACTTTATGTTATAGAGTCCATTTTCAAAAGATTATCCTTGTCTTTGTTTATGTCTCGGATTGGAACAAATTACTATAATTCGTCCTCTCCTACGGATCAATCGACATTTATCACAAATTTGACGAACGGAGGCTCTTATTTTCATAGTTGTCATTCCTAAACTGAATTCTGAGTATACTTATTGGAAGAAAATAAATTTCTTGAAATTTGAAACCCCAACCTCGAATTGTATTCTCATCAAAGAAATGCTGATGGTTAAAAAAAAAGCACCTAATCATTTGAATCCTTGTTATTATGAATTAGGAATCCATTTTTTGTTCTTTTCGTTTTAGTTAAAACCTCTCGAAATATCAAATAATGTTAAGAGTAATTAACACGTCTTTTTTCTTTTGACAAATAGTCAATTCTATTTTGGCGACAATTCAGATATAAGAAGGATTACCATATATAACACAAAATTTCTCCCCCAATTCCTTCCAGTCGAGCCTCTCGGTCTGTCATTATCCCTTGAGAAGTAGAAAGAATTACAATTCCCATCCCGCCTAAAATTCTAGGAATTCGTTGATAGTTAGAATAGATTCGTAGACCAGGCCTACTGATCCGTTTTAAATTGAAAATAGTTGGATACATTCCTTTTCTATTCCTTCTATGTCGTAGGGTTACAACCAAAAAATATTTGTTGTTTTCCTGATGTTTTCTCACGTTTTCAAGAAACCCCTCTCGTAAAAGCATTTTTACAACGTTTTCTGTGATGTTAGTAGATTCTATTTGAACCATCCCTTTTCTATTCGTGTCAGCATTTCGTATAGAGGTTATTACGTCAGCAATAGTGTCTCTACCCATGATAAATTTTCATTTTTGTTGCCTCCACGTTTTTGATCTAATCAACATGCTTTTTTTTTACTTTTTAGGTAAAAAAAATATTCAATAACTCAATAACAATAAGAATGTTTAAAAATGTTTAATATTATTAAATAATATAAACAATAAAATACTTCAAATTATTTTATCGAATTTTCAAATATTTGAAATAAATAAAGAGATACGCGTCAGGTAAAATTTGATTCACTAAATTTAAGTTATCTATTTCAGTCAATAACTAAGTAGACGAGTAGGACTCTACTCTATTAAGTCGGATGTGATACTATAATACTTCAGGTGATAATGAAATTATTTTAGTGAAATTTAACTGTCTCAATTCTCGGGCAATCGCGCCGAAAACTCGAGTTCCTTTTGGATTTCCTTCTTGATCAATAACAACTGCTGCATTGTCATCATATCGTATTATCATGCCGTTGTTGCGTTTAAGTTCTTTACAAGTACGAACAATTACAGCTCTGATCACTTCTGATCTTTCTAGGGATGTGTTTGGTAATGCATCCGTAATCACAGCGACAATAATGTCGCCAATATGAGCATATTGGCGATTACTAGCTCCTATGATTCGAATACACATCAATTTTCGAGCCCCGCTGTTATCCGCGACATTCAAATGGGTTTGAGCTTGAATCATATCATTTTTTTTTTGAATCTGTTCTTTCAACGCAAAGAGAAAGTCGAAGTAAAAAAAAAAAAAGAAATATTCTTGTTCAAATTCAAAATAAAAGAAACCCACAATTGTTTTTTTATCTCTAAGACTTTTTTCCGTCGGTCTACCTGTCTAACCTGACATAATAAATTGAGTTCGTATAGGCATTTTGGACGCCGCTATTGAAATAGCCTTTCTGGCTATATTTTCTCCAACTTCACCCATTTCATAAAGTATTCTACCTGGTTTAACGACAGCTACCCAATATTCGGGGGATCCCTTCCCTGAACCCATACGTGTTTCCGTAGGTCTTAACGTAACAGGTTTGTCCGGAAATATACATACCCAGATTTTTCCACCACGGCGCACATTTCGGGTCATTGCCCGCCGACCTGCTTCTATTTGTCTAGATGTAATCCAAGCGGGCTCAAGTGCCTGAAGAGCATATTTACCGAAAGAAATACGGCTTCCTCGAGAAGATATCCCTTTCATTCTTCCTCTATGTTGTTTACGAAATCTGGTTCTTTTGGGGTTATAGTGGATGGTTCTTTCTCAATACCATCTCTACTACAGAAACGGACATGAGAGTTTCTCCTCATCCGGCTCCTCGCGAACGAAACGATTCCAATTTTCAAATTTTCGTAAAATATACTGAATCCTGGATTTTTTAAGATTTCAATGTTTCTATTCTAAATTCGAAATTTTGATATCTTGTTTGGATTTAGAAACATTGAAATCAATTTGATTTATGAAGAATCTGTTTTTTTTTTATTTCTTTTTGCTTTGATTTTTTATTCAAAATGAAAAAGAAAAGAATCGAATGAGATTGAATAGCAGTAATCTACTAAAAAACTTCGCGGGCGAATATTGACTTTCATGCCTTTTGGGAATAAATGAATTGGTTCCTGGTTCGTTTCGCCATCCCACCCAATGAATTATTAAGATTCGTTTTTCAATGGAATCCCCCGTATTCGTGGGTTCTTTCGTTCCCATTGCTTCTCAATTCATGGTTAGGTTTGAATTCTACAACGGAGCCCCCGCAGAAGATTTTTTCTTGAGTCAATCTTCTCAGTCTTTATTGGCTCGAGGCTCTTGATTATTTTTTATTTTTATATGAACGAACCGACTCGCCCATAACTAGATCAATCCGTATTGATGCTTTATTACATTGCCTTATTTGATTTGTGTTTTTCTGAGAAGACTCATAAACCTTACATACATATTGGAATTATATATCATTCCATTTTTTTCTAGCTTTCTATCAACCTTCCTTTTATCTGTATACTTTATTTTCTATCACAATTCGATTGGTTTTCTTTTCTATGCAATACAAGAAATCTTGCAGTTGCTACAAGTATATGATCAATATATCATATTTTGACTGCTTTTTGGTATCCAGGATAATGCAAAGCGATGAGTTGGTTATTAGTTCTATAGTAATGAGTTCATAGTAAAGGTCGGTTCCTTTTTTTAATCCTATCTTCTCAAAAAAACTAACGAGTCACACACTAAGCATAGCAATTCTATAAAATCATTAATCATTTTTTTATGCAATCCTATAGAAATTAAGAATTGTCATTAAAAAAAAAATTCAGAAATAAAAAAAGACTGAAAGCAAAGAGTTTGTTGTTTTTTATTTTTTTTTTTGCAATGGATATCGCATAAAGAAGAAAGACAAGTAACGTATTCTTATTAATCCTCTAGAAATATCCAAATTTTTATGCCTAATACCCCATCGATCGTTCGGACTGTATAGAAACAATAATCAATTTTAGCCCGAATGGTTTGTAGAGGAACCCTACCTTCTCTGATCCATTCGACACGTGCTATTTCTTTTCCATCGAGGCGTCCTGCAATTTGGACTTGAATTCCTTTTGTATCCGCCTGTTCAGTTAATTCTATTGCTTTTTTCATTACTTTTCGAAACGAAACTCGATTCTTTAATTGCCCCGCTATAAATTCTCCAAGAATATTCGGTTGTCCATAAGGGCTTGGAATTCTTGTCACAGTAATGTTGAGTTTTGGGTTCAAACAGTTCAGTTCTTTTTGTATATTCCTCTGCAATTCTTCAACTCTTCGGATTCCACCGTCTAGTAATAACTTAGGGAATCCCATATAGATTATGACTTGAATCAGATCAAGTCTTTTTCGAATTTCTATGCGTGCAATTCCCTCGACACCATAGGATATTCTCATATTTTTTTGTATATAATTTTTGATACAATGTCGTATTTTTTGATCTTCTTGCAGACCTAGGGAATAATTCTTTGGGTGTGCAAACCAAACAGAATGATGACTTTGGGTTGTACCAAGTCTGAAACCGAGTGGATTTATTTTTTGTCCCATAATCCCCCACTATTATACATAGAATAATCCGTCATATCTTCGTGCTTCTTTTTTTTTTTATTCATCTTTTTTAAGCATAAGAGATATTCTTTATTTTCGTCATACTCATACCAAGACGTATCTTTCAACACAATTCTTATATGGCAAGCGGTTCTTTTTATTGGATAACCCCGCCCCCGAGCTCGAGGTTTCAATTTTTTTACAGTAGTACCCTTGCTAACTTCGGCTTTACTAATAACTAAACTTGTTTTCTTGAAATCCCAATTGTGGCTAGCATTTGCTGCTGCGGAATAAACCAATTTTAAAATTGGATAACGCACTCGATAAGGCATAAGTTCAAGTATCATAAGTGTTTGTTCGTAAGAGCATCCACGTATCTGATCAATTACTCTTCGCACCTTGTGAGCAGATAGTGATATATGTTGACCTAAAGCATATACTTCTCTATAGGGATTCTTCTTTCTTCTATAGGAATTCGTCTTTCTCATAAGCTTTATCTCCTCTTAAAGATAATGAGGACTAATCATCATTCATTATCGATATTAATTTTTATTAATATTCTTTTTTTTAACGATGAGATCTATTATCATTTTTTGCATGTCCACGG